AATCCTTTTTCCCCAGTTCAAATCCGGGTGTCGCCTGCTCAACACAAGACTAAAAAATCCTTAGTCTCTTCTACTGATATAACTCAACGAATTATTCTCCAGGGGAGGGCGGCTTTTGATACTTCTTTGATTCTAAACATCTGTAGAGGGCTGTAAATACTTGCGCCAAGGATTCACCAAAAGAAAAGATTAGAGTGATCGGTAAGTCTTGATAGCCCTTCCACTGGAGTGTCTACTAACTAGGCCTTGAATTCGATTGGCACTTTTTTTCTTTTCTATTCAGTAACCTTAGTCCTAGTCAAGACTAGACTAGTTTACGATTGTTTAAAAGACAGAATCGGGAGAGGGTAAGGATTAGATCAAATGGGGAATGGAGGTCTGTGATTGTGATGGATAGCGATCCGTCTTGATTCCCTATTTTTATGCCTTTTTTTTAGTTATTTAGTAAGGTCGAAAAAAGAAACACTGGATATTTTATTATCTTACATGTTCTATTAGTAACATCCCCTCGATACTTGGAAGGACGTCACTACCTGTTGTTATTTTGCTTGGGCTTAATGTTTCCCGATTCTACTAGAAATCATATTAAGAATAAATGGGTTTAGGGAATTAGTTCATCAACAGTGTTGGTGCAGAACACCCCCCCTTTTTTTTTGACTCTGCACCATTGATTCCACTATTATTAGTGAGCAATAATGGAATAATTCCTGCATATTCATAGAGATAGGGGACACAAGTCACATGGATATAGTAAGTCTAGCTTGGGCTGCTTTAATGGTAGTCTTTACATTTTCCCTTTCACTCGTAGTATGGGGAAGAAGTGGACTCTAAGGGTACTACGAAATTGAGTTCGCTTTTTTAACTGTCTAATACTAAAAAAAAATAGTATGGTAGAAAGAAATATATGACTCTTTTCTTTCTACCATACTATCCGATCTCATAGAATACTGCGGATTCTAGTCCGCTCATTTCATTTAAGACGAAAAATAAAAAAGGGAATCCTTGCTAAGAACTCCGAAGTCAAGTTTCATTCAACTTAATTATTTTGACTGACTGTTTTTACATATATGATAAGTAAAAAAGCAGTAGGGACTAGAATGAACAGTGCAGTAGCAATAAATGCAAGAATATTTACTTCCATAATCTCATCTTTCGTTTTTTTTTTTACTTCACAATAACTCGGGATTTAATCCCATAGAGATGATAAACCTTTCGCCTGTAAATTCAATGGGATGAATTACATCTCGATGATAATGATATTGACTCGGCCCAATATCGTGACTAACAATATCTGAGCTAGCAAATCGATTCACCGTCCAGAATTGAATAGTATAACATAAGAAGATCTTTTATCCATACCGAATCTTTCTAATCAAATAAAAATGCCCTTTTTTTCATTCTTTTTCGAAAAAAATTCTAGCCTTCCGGGTACAAGCATCTAATGAAATATCATCTAACTGCGTTTCCGCTTTCATTGGTTACAAATACAAACAAAGAATCGAGGGGAAATGGAAAGAAGGACAGGGTTAAGTTCTAAATTATGCTCCTTATCCCTCTTTCATCGCCCCTTTCATAGAAAAGGGTATGTCGGGACTGACGGGGTTCGAACCCGCAGCTTCCGCCTTGACAGGGCGGTGCTCTGACCAGTTGAACTACAATCCCCCAAAAATAAAAATAAGGTGTTAGGGATTAATTTAATCCTTTTGTTATTGCCAAAACGATTGAGAATCCATCGTTCAATGAACAAAAAGAGTCTTTTAAGTTCTTTGCTCTTTTCTTTAGACTTACAGATCGTGATATGAATCTAGATTATTAAAAAGATCAGAATTTATGAGAACAAAAAAGAGGAGTATATCTGAAAGTTTTTTCTTATTCTTTCTATAGCTAGCTATAGGATTATATAATGTGATCTTGGCTCAGCGAATCCTTGGGCCGAGCTGGATTTGAACCAGCGTAGGCATATTGCCAACGAATTTACAGTCCGTCCCCATTAACCGCTCGGGCATCGACCCCGGACAAATCAATTCTCAATCTATTGATAATCCATGATCAACTTCCTTTCGTAGTACCCTACCCCCAGGGGAAGTCGAATCCCCGCTGCCTCCTTGAAAGAGAGATGTCCTGAACCACTAGACGATGGGGGCATGCTTGCCCGAACGCCATCATACTATGCTCATAGTATGAACAGTTTGTTGAAATTGTCAATATAAGGATAATATTAAATATATAATATATTTAATAGAAAAAATATGAAGGTATATATTTATTTCTAGGAGTGAGTTGTCTGCCAGAAAAAGGATTGAACTTCATTAAATTTCTCCCACTTTCATTCATTGTTAAGATAAGATGTGATATGCCTATCACACTAAACCAGGAAATTAACAAACACAAACGAGAAATAAAATATGGAAAGAGGGGATCAAGAAGTTCTCGAAAAGGGTAATTAGGCCCGGCCTTGAAACAATTCATTGCATTGATTGATATTTATGCAATATAAATA